AATTAAGAAGATAGGATCATAAAAGAATCATGAAAATTAGAGCGTTGACGTGCTTTGTTCAAGGAGCCCGATTAAATTAGGGAAAGAGGATTCATTTAAATAACTAAATAACACTTTTTTGTCTTTTGATGGGGGTGCTTTGACATTGACAGATACGGCTCGATAATGTACGCCAAAACATAAAATTGTGCAAGAATATATGGTTCCATTCTTTCTTTTTTTTTTATTCCAGTAAAATAAATGGAATAAAACTGGAATAAAAAAAAAAGATCAAATAATTAAGAAATGACACTTTGATTGTATTCTGTATCATAGGAATCGAAATAGTCTTTATTATGATTGTTGTTGTTTCAATAACAAGCATTTTTTTTCATTTTTCAAAAAAAAAATAAATCATTTTTTCTATGATTCATTGGAACAAAAAAGGCCCAGCGAGGTACTGACCAGGCCGGGCTGTGGAATTAAAAAAAGCTCTTGCAGACGAAATCAAAGAGGTACTTTATATTATCAAAGAGGTACTTTATATTATATATTTATTACTTATAATATATTTAATATATAATTTATTACTTATAAAATATATTATTATTTATAAAATATATTATTATTTAGGTATTTATAATTATATAAATTATATATATATATTAATTTCTATTCATTGGAATAGTGAATGGAATAGTGAATGGAATAGTGAATTGGAGATATCTCTTTCGAGCCCTTACTTTATCTCAATGGAATTACTTTTATTTTCGATATTTTTTATATTTTTATATGTCTAGATACTAGATAATAGATAATTATATATAATAAAATATAAAATAATAATATAATAAATCAAAAAAAATAAGAGGTATAAAAGAAAGAAAGACTCTTTTTTCAAACCTTGCTTTTTGTGTAATGTAACATAGTAATTATCCTTTTTCGATTGGGGGAGATGGCTGAGTGGACTAAAGCGTCGGATTGCTAATCCGTTGTACGGGTTTTTCGTACCGAGGGTTCGAATCCCTCTCTTTCCGCTTTTGTCAATGACTTGGTATTTGTTATTTATCTTTCAATTTCGACGAGTCTTTTTTTTATTTAATAGTTAAAGATGTGGAATAGATAAAATCCTAAGAACATTTAAAAATCAAGCAAGGAAAACAAAAACTTTCTTTTTTATTCTTCACGTCCAGGATTACGTCCTGGATCATTAGATAGGAATCCGAAGATAAAGAGAGAAACAAAGAATATCACTACTGTGTAAACAAATAGTTTGAGAGTAAGCATTACACAATCTCCAAGATCATTTTTTTGGAAAAAAAAGAGAATAGATTCTCCATTTTTATACCACACATACCTCATTTTGACACCAAAAAATGGTTTTTATAAATCTAGAAATAGAAAAGAATTTTCAGAAATTCATTTGTAATGTAATATGAGTCAAGTCTTTCATTACCAAAATTTTTTTCATACCCACAATATATAATTGTGGGGTACTCTAATAGGTTCTTTCAATGTAAAAAAAGGGTCCAAATTAGTAAATGGGGTGATCTCCAGACTTATCGTGGCGATACAAGAATTTCAATATTTGAATCGAAGCTTTATACTATACGACTTATCTGATCTTATCAATTGTTAGAATTTTTTTTTTAGAAAAAATCATGAATTTTTCTAGGACAGTATTCAAGATCTCATCGAAAACTTACAGCAGCTTGCCAAACAAAAGCTAAGAGAAAAAATAGCAGAGGTATTACTGGCATAATATCTACGATTGGATTCAAAAAAGAGTAGGCCTCGGGCAATTTGGCGAAGAAAAAACTATTTGAAAAAAGAGCAGAATTAAACCGGATACAGATCAAACTAAAGATATTAAGCATAACAAACGTTTTGTTTTTTTGTTTTGTTCTTGAAGATAATTGTATTTATTTTGATTGAGTTATTAATATGAGTTATTGTTATTAATAATTATAATTAATAATATATAATTAATTAAAAATTAAATATAAATTATAATTATATATAATTATATATAAAATATATATAAAATATAAATTATATAATTAAATAATTAAATTAGATAATTAATTAATTATATAATGTTATTTTTTTTTTTTTTTAGTTTAAGTTATATAAAAAAATGAGTAAAAACTAAAAATTAAAAAAGGGTAGACCAAAAACTTTTCTTTGATTTGAACTAACTCAATTAAAAATACTTCAATTCTCAAATTAAAAGAGAATAGAAGAAATCATACTTTCATACAATATCTTAATTGAATTATATGTAATGATCAATAAATTTCGTTTAATTCTATATCTAAATGTATAAAAATCCTAGTAACAATCTATTCTATAGATATTTGGACTATAATTGACGAACAGCTAATAAGAATATTAGTGTTTATTAATGTCGAATATAAATATAAAATGGGGCGTGGCCAAGTGGTAAGGCAACGGGTTTTGGTCCCGGTATTCGGAGGTTCGAATCCTTCCGTCCCAGAGCATACCTATTATATATATCATATCAGATTATATATATCATATCAGATTATATATATCGTATCAGAATACCGATTTTCTATCAGAATAAAAGATTGGCTTTTTTTGTTTAATTTTAAACAACTTTCTCTTTTTTTTTTTTAAGAGTATAATAATATTGGATAGAATATGATTCTTTTTTCTTATAATGATTAATTCTTATCTGAATTATATCTTTTTCGAAAATTTAATCGTGTTCAAATAACACCAAATAACACACAGATGTAATTGAATTTATTTGTATCCAAGTAAGATGGGAGCATAGATCAAAAGAAAAGAGTTTTAATTAAAAAATGAAAATCGGGGGGCGGGCTTTTCATTCTATGTCCATACCGTTCATATTTAAATTAGTTACTCATAAAAATAAAAAAAAAAATAACTTATTTGTGTTATTTATTATTTTATTATTTAGAATTATATAATTCTAAATAAATTAGAAATAATAAATAATAAAGAAATAAAAAATATATAAAAAATATATATATGTGGGGGGTTAAATTGAATTCTTGCTGAGACTTCTTCAGAAACTACCCATTCATAAAAGTATAGATTACTATGTACCGACCGAACCAATGATTATTCATGATTCCATAATTGAATCAATTACATACTGGTTACAGCAACCTACTAGATAAATGTTATGGTAAAACTTCGTTTAAAACGATGTGGTAGAAAGCAACGTGCGACTTGAAGGATATGGTCGGCTGTGGATTCTTACATCCACCATTTTTTTTATATTAATTATATAGGAATGAGGGTGCTCTTGGCTCGACATCGTTTGTTCTGTTCCACTAGAAAAACCTCATTTTTTGAGGGTTGCGATGTAAATAGTACATGATCATGATGGAGCTCGAGTAAAAAGTATTGATTCATTTTTTAGGGACATGGATCTAGGGTTAGTGTTAATTAATAGTTGAAACAACTTCGTAAGTATATTTTCGATATATAAATTGAAAGGATCCAATTCTAGCAAGTTTCAAATTCATAACGAAAATTTATTGGAATTGGTAAATTTCGATCAAAAGTGTATCACACGGGAATCAACCATTTGTATGATTCTTTGATATAAAGAAATTACAAAAATGGTATGTTGCTGCCATTTTTTTTAATGATTAAAGATCACCGAAGTAATGTCTAAACCCAACGATTCAAGGCAACGATAAAGAATCCTGGAACAAGTAAATAACGTTTTCAGTTGTCTCAAAAAATAGATCATAATGAAGAATCAAAATAAATTCTAAAGGAGACAGACAAAAAATGCGTGGTTAGAGACCGCTCAATAAAGGAAATGCCTAAAGGTTTTCCTTTGGATTATTTGAGAGTTATCCAACTTGAGTTATGAGAATGTGAATACGAATGCTTTTTTGTCTTTTTCGGGCAAGAATAAGGAATAAGAAAAAGTACTTAAATCATAGTTTAATTGATTTGATGATTTGATGGATCTATTTGACATTAATTATAAATTCTATATATAGACATAATTTCTAATTTTCTTGAGCCGTACGAGGAGAAAACTTCTTATACGTTTCTAGGGGGGGTATTATTCATCTACATCTATCCCAATGGGCGGTTTATCGAATCGTTGCAATTGATGTTCGATCCAGAAGAGACGGAAGAGATCTTCGGAAAGTGGGTTTTTATGATCCGATAAAGAATCAAACTTATTTAAATGTTCCTGCTATTCTATATTTCCTTGAAAAGGGCGCTCAACCTACGGGAACTGTTCATGACATTTCAAAGAAGGCGGGAGTTTTTATGGAACTTTCTCTTAATTAACAGATGAAATTCAATTAATCAATTAATGAAATACAATAAATAACTAAAAAGAGGGGGGTGACTTGTATATAACTTTGTATAACCTATTGTATACAACTCCCCCTCTTTTTAGTTATTACTACCATAAAATGTCGTCGTCGATAACGACAAAAATTTATTTTTATTTTAGTTATTAGTTATTTTAGTGAGATAAATTCATATAAGACAGATAGATAGACAAAAGATCAAGTGAATAAATGAATGAAGTAGTTGGATCTATACATATAAAATTTTACATTATCGCTAATTCAATAATGGTTGATTTTTCGTTGAAACTTTAACTTTATTTTTTTTATTATTTTATTTCTTCATAAAAAAAACATGGGATTTAGGCTTGCTTTTTTTACTTATATTGATTGAGTAAACCCAATCAATATTTTTTTATACTTCTCTCCGAATTTTTTTTACGCCTATACCCTTTTGTATTTATCTTTATTAAATATGTAGTGCTAATTCAATACAAGTCATTAGTTTTTTTTATTTTGAATTTCTATTTTAATTTTATTATATTTATTAGATTTATATAATTTATATATAATTTATATATAATTTATAATAAATTTATAATTTATATTATATATTATATTTATATATTTATAATATATAATAAATTTATTATAGTTATAGTAATTAAATTTAGTTATAGTAATTAAATTTAAATATTATATTGA